TAATATATAATATATGGATGTTACTGAAGACCCAAACAAAACCCATTTTATTTTTTCTTTACTAAATAAAGGATGAAATCATTCCAATGGATTCAAAAATGAAAACTTGTTCTTCGGTAAATCAATAGCGAAACGCTTTTGGAGAATATCTAATATCTGTTTTACATCTTCTATACGAAAATGATCCATTTTCATAAGATCTTCTTGACTCTTATTCAAAAGGTCTAATAATGTATATATATTAGACCTTTTGAGACAATTATAGATCCTGGGAGACAATTCTGATTGGTCAATAAAAATACATTTCAATGCTATTTCTTTTTTGCTTTTGCTTAGTTTATCCAATTTATTCTTAAAGGTAAAAAAGGGTATAGTAACTCTGTTTTGATTGTCCTCTAAATTTGTGTCACGTTCTTCCGCATGTAGAAAGGGTATAAATAAATCAATCAAATTACGGGAGGCCTCGTGAAGTGCTTCTTTAGGAGTTAAACTTCCATTCGTCCATATTTCTAGAAAAAGTATTTCTTGTTTTTCATTTCCATTCCCATAAGAATGAATACTATGATTCGCATTTCGAACAGGCATGAATACAGCATCTATAGTGAAACTTCCATCTTGTGCATTATTTGGTGTTTTCATACGATATCCACGATTCCTCTCGATTTGTAGTCCAATACACAAATCAATTGGTTCCGTTAGGCTAGCTATATGCTGTGTAGTATCAACAATTTCCACAGAAGGCGGTGAGATGATGTCTTGAGCAGTTACGTATCCAGGACCCCTGATGCAAATGGATGCGTTGCGAGTTCCATACAGATTACTTCTTAATACAATTTCTTTTAAATTCATTAAAATTTCATGTACGGATTCGTCAATACCTACTATAGTAGAATACTCATGTGGTATTTTTTCAGATTTTGCACGTGTGATACATGTTCCTTCTATTTCTCCAAGCAAAGCCCTTCGCATCGCGATGCCTATTGTATCGGCTTGACCTTTCATAAGCGGAGACAGAATAAAACGGCCATAATAAAGACGCTTACTGTCCACTCTAGATTCAACACACTTCCACTGTAGTGTCCGAGTAGATACTGCTACTTCCTCTCGAAGCATAGTAATTTTTTTTGATCAGATTATTGAATCATTTATTTCTCTTGAAATCTGTTCCCGTCTTATTTCTACACACGTCTTTTTTTAGGAGGTCTACATCCATTATGCGGCATAGGGGTTACATCCCGTACGAAACTTAATAGTATACCACTTCTACGAATGGCTCGTAATGCTGCATCTCTGCCGAGACCAGGACCCTTTATCATGACTTCTGCTCGTTGCATACCCTGATCGACCACTGTACGAATAGCGTTTCCTGCTGCGGTTTGGGCAGCAAACGGTGTCCCTCTTCTTGTGCCCCTGAATCCACAAGTACCGGCGGAGGACCAAGAAACCACCCGGCCCCGTACATCTGTAACCGTTACAATGGTATTGTTGAAACTTGCTTGAACATGAATAACTCCTTTTGGTATTCTACGTCCATTCTTACGTGAACTAATACGTCCATTCCTACGTGAACCAACTCTTGGTATAGGTTTTGCCATCTTTTATCATCTCATCAATATGAGTCAGAGATATACGGATATATCCATTTCAGGTTAAAACAGATCCTTCATTTTATTTGTACATTTGGTCCTTTTTTGAAGGATTACCCTTGTCTCTGTTTATGTCTCGGGTTGGAACAAATTACTATAATTCGTCCCCGCCGGCGAATCAGTCGACATTTTTCACAAATTTTACGAACAGAAGCCCTTATTTTCATATTTGTCATTCCTTATCTTAATTCCGAATATATTCCTTGGAAGAAAATAAGTCTCTTGGAATTTGGAACCTCAAGTTGTATCCCCACGAAAATAATGTCGAAAAATATACACCTAATCGTTCGAATCTTTATTGCGGAGTCTATAAATTATACGTCCCCTTGTTGAATCATAACGACTTACTTCGATTTTGACTTTATCTCCTGGTAGTATCCGTATAAAACTACGTCGGATCCTTCCTGAAACATAACCTAGAATAAGATCTTCATTATCTAAGCGAACCCGGAACATGCCATTGGGAAGTGATTCAGTAATTAAACCTTCATGAATCCATTTTTGTTCTTTCATTTCAGGTAACCCCCTTGAAGTATCAACTAATGGAGGAGGAGTGATATTAGGCAACCAGTCCTTCCTCTTTTTCTTTTTTTCGCAATATAGGAAGTTACCAATTCAATTCAGATATCAGAAAAATCACCATATATAACACAAAATTTCTCCTCCAATTCCTTCTAGCCGAGCTTCTCGGTCTGTCATTATACCTCGAGAAGTAGAAAGAATAACAATCCCCATTCCTCCTAAAATCCTAGGAATTCGTTGAGAGTTGGAATAGATTCGTAGACCGGGCCGGCTGATACGTTTTAAAATAGTTCTATATGGGCCTTTCCTATTCCTTCTATGTCGAAGGGTTGAAACCAAGAAATTTTTGTTGCTTTCTCGATGTTTTCTCACGTTTTCGATAAAGCCTTCTCGTAGAAGTATTTTAACAATGTTTTCGGTAATATTAGTAGATGCTATTCGAACCGTTCCTTTTTTATCCATGTCAGCATTTCGTATAGAAGTTATTATGTCAGCAATTGTGTCCCTACTCATGATGAACTATAATTTTTTGTGCCTCCGAGTTTTAATATAATCAACATGCTCGTTATTTTTATTTTTTTATTAATTATAAAGTTAAGGGATATACGTGATACATAATCTACTAAATTAATTTAATCCATTCCCGAGACCCTACTATATCATATCACGGGCTTGTCTATTAGTCTTTATTCTATATAGTATTTATAATACCTCAGGAGCTAATGAGACTATTTTAGTAAAATTCAACTGTCTCAATTCCCGAGCGATCGCACCAAAAACCCGAGTTCCTTTTGGATTTCCTTCTTGATCAATGACAACCGCGGCATTGTCGTCATATCGTATTATCATACCGTTGTCACGTTTAAGTTCTTTACATGTACGTACAATTACAGCTCTGATCACTTCTGATCTTTCTAGAGGCATATTTGGCACTGCTTCTTTTATTACAGCAACAATAACGTCACCAATATGAGCATATCGACGATTACTAGCTCCTATGATTCGAATACACATCAATTTTCGAGCCCCACTGTTGTCCGCTACATTTAAAAGGGTTTGAGGTTGAATCATATCATTATTTTTTATCGTTTCTTTCAATGCAAAGAAAGAGCAAAAAAAGAAGAAATATTTTTTGTCCAGAAAAAAAGGCCTGCGGTTCTTTGTTTTTTCATCACAAAGACTCCTTTCCTTTGGTTGCACATCCCTATTCTGCAATAAGAAATTGAGTTCGTATAGGCATTTTGGACGCAGCGATTAAAATAGCTTCTCTGGCTACAATTTCTGATACTCCACCCATTTCATAAAGTATTCGACCTGGTTTAACGACAGATACCCAATATTCGGGAGATCCCTTCCCCGAACCCATACGCGTTTCTGTAGGTCTTAATGTAACAGGTTTGTCTGGAAATATACGTACCCATATTTTTCCACCACGACGCGCATATCGTGTCATTGCTCGTCGCCCTGCTTCTATTTGTCTAGATGTGATCCAGGCGGGTTCAAGTGCCTGAAGAGCATATCTGCCGAAACTAATACGATTGCCTCGGTAAGATATTCCCTTCATTCTTCCTCTATGTTGTTTACGGAATTTGGTTCTTTTGGGGTTATAGTTGATGGTTGTTTCTTATTCTCAATTCCATCTCTACTGCAGAACCGGACATGAGAGTTTCTTCTCATCCAGCTCCTCGCGAATGAAATGATTCCATAATATTACGAATATGTATTGAATTTATAATAGACTGAATCATAGGATTTTTTGAGATCTAATCTGTCACGTAAAAATTTATATATCTTGGGTTCTATATACAACTGGAAATATACCTCTATAGAATTTTTATTTTTACGAATCTTTATTTTGACCTTTATTGAATCCCAAAAACTTAGCAATCCAATAGGGCCTTCGCGGGCGAATATTGACTCTTTCAATATCTGTTTAATTCGTAGGGTCAGTCCTTGACCTCTCAGAATAAATGAATAGGTTCCTGGTTCTTTCCGCCATCCCACCTAATGAATCATTAGGATTCATTTTCAATGGAATCTTCTGCAGTCATAGGTTCCGTCGTTCCCATCACTTCTTGATTAATGGCTAGGCCTGAACTCTGCAACGGAGCTCCTAATTCAATTTGTTGTTCCTGAGTCAATCTACTCAGTCTTTATTGACTCGAAGCTCTCCTTTTTTTATTTATTTTTCCTATGAACCGGAGTAATTTAATGATTAAATTATTATGGTTATGACCGAATCCATATTGATGCTTTATTACACTGCCTTTGTATGAGATGATTCATAGACCATACATATTGGAATCATATATCATCGATATTCTCCTTCTCTCTTTCTCTCCCCCTTCCATTTATCCACATCCTTTTTTTTGTTTCACATCACAATCCACGATCAGATTGGTTTTTCTTTTATGTATATGTAATATTAAAAAGATTTCAGTTGCTACAACGCTATGATCAATACATCATATAGTGACTTTTCTTTGGATCCCGATAATACGAAGCAATGAGCTGGTTATTAGTTACATAGTTCTTAGTTCAGACTAGGGGACTATCCTTTACCTTTTTTAATCCTAATCTAAACTAAAAAAACCAACGAGTCACACACTAAGCATAGCAATTATACCAAAGGGTCAATCTTATTTTTATTTAACCCTATAGAATTAGAAGATTTGAAATTAATTCTTTTTTATTAAACGGAAAAATAATTAAAGGTTTTTTTGTCCATTGCTAGATAGAAAAGTAAAAGAATAAATCTTTGATTATTTCTCGTCTGTAAATATCCAAATTTTTATGCCTAATACTCCATAAATAGTCCGAACTGTATACGAACAATAATCAATTTTAGCTCGAATGGTTTGTAGGGGAACCCTACCTTCTCTGATCCATTCGACACGTGCAATTTCTTTTCCGTCGATACGTCCTGCAATTTGTACTTGAATTCCTTTTGTATCTGCTTGCTCAGTTAATTCAATAGCTTTTTTCATTGCCTTTCGAAATGAAACTCTATTTTTTAATTGTCCAGCTATAAATTCTGCAAGAATATTTGGGTCTCCATAAGGTTTTGCAATTCTTGTAATAGCAATGTTGAGTTTTCGGTTCACAGAATTAAAACCTTTTTGGACATTGATCTGTAATTCTTCAATTCCTCTCGGTTTACCCTCTATTAACCATTTTGGAAATCCCATATAGATTATGACCTGGACCAGGTCGATTCTTTTTTGAATCTCTATACGCGCAATTCCCTCTACACCCGAAGATATTTTAATATTTTTTTGTACATAATTCTTGATACAATCCCTTATTTTTTTATCTTCCTGTAGACCCTCAGAATAACTTTTTGGTTGTGCAAACCAAATGGAATGGTGCTTTTGGGTTGTACCAAGTCTGAAACCAAGTGGATTTATTTTTTGTCCCATACACCCTCGCTTTCTTCATTATCATTAGCCCATTTTAGTCTTTCGTGTTCTACCATACATAGATACCTCTCTCTAACATCTGTATATTTATCTATATATACATATCCAATTTTTCTTAACCATATGAAATAGTCTTGATCTTTAGAGATATCTTTCAATACAATAGTTATATGACAGGTGGGTCTTTTGATCGGATAACTACGTCCTCGAGCTCGAGGCTTTAACTTTTTCACGATAGTACCCTCGTTGACTTCGGCTTGACTAATGATTAAATCTGTTTCCTTGAAACCCATATTGTGACTAGCATTTGCTGCTGCCGAATAAACCAATTTAAAAATGGGATAACATGCTCGATAAGGCATGAGTTCTAGTATCATAAGTGTTTCCTCATAGGAACGGCCACGAATCTGATCGATCACTCTTCGTGCTTTGTGAGCAGACATACATATATGTTGACCTAAAGCGGATACTTCCACATCTGGGTCCCTTTTTATCATAAGGTTAACCTCCCACCAATGAACGACGAGCACCCATATTCACTTTATTATTATTAATATTAACGACGAGATTTATTATCGCTTCTCGCATGTCCCCGGAAATTTAGAGTAGGTGCAAATTCTCCCAATTTGTGACCCACCATACGATCCGTTATATAAATGGGCAAATGCTCTTTTCCATTATGAATAGCAATTGTATGGCCAATCATTGTGGGTATAATGGTAGATGCCCGGGACCAAGTTACTATTATTTCTTTTTCCCCCCTTATGTTGAGCTTTTCTATTTTTCCTAATAAATGATTAGCAACAAAAGGATTTTTTTTTAGTGAACGTGTCACAGCTAATTACTCCTATCTTTTTTTCTTTTGTAAAGACGAAGAAACATATTCTCTATTTTATCTCCTATTTAGTACGTCGACGCAGAATCAAACTATCACTATATTTATTCCTTTTTCTACTTCTTCTTCCAAGCGCAGGATAACCCCAAGGGGTTGTGGGGTGTTTTCTACCAATTGGGGCCCTTCCTTCACCACCCCCATGGGGATGGTCTACAGGGTTCATAACTACCCCTCTTACTACAGGACGCTTACCTAGCCAACGCTTAGATCCGGCTCTACCCAAGCTTTTCTGGTTCACCCCAACATTACCCACTTGTCCAACTGTTGCTGAGCAGTTTTTGGATATCAAACGGACCTCCCCAGACGGTAATTTTAATGTGGCCGATTTACCCTCTTTTGCAATCAGTTTCGCTACAGCACCCGCAGCTCTAGCTAATTGTCCACCCTTTCCAAGTGTGATTTCTATGTTATGTATGGCCGTGCCTAAGGGCATATCGGTTGAAGTAGATTCTTCTTTTTGATCAATCAAAACCCCTTCCCAAACTGTACAAGCTTCTTCCAAAGCATACGGCTTTCTGGATGTATATAATGATATCTAGACAGATGGATCTTATATGAATCATATGATGAAGTACCACATGAGTGGATATATAGGAATCCAAATCTGCCGAATCACTCATGTTATGATCTTCTACATCCTAGGTCTCCCCGTTCCATCATCTGGCTTATGTTCTTCATGTAGCATTCAGACCGAATGACTCTATGAAATTACGTCGATACTTCCACATATTACGGGTAACGTAGGAGACATCTCTATTTTATTTTTCCCCGGGGGTAGAATTACCACTGCTTAGCTTTCAATTCGCCTCTGACCATCAAATGAAATGTGAATAACCCGTCCTCCTCTCTTTGAAACAAGGGGCGCTTCCGGTTCTGTCGGTGCTTCAAACAATTTTGTCTTCTCCATATTACCATATCTCTAGAGTCAATAATTTTATATGAGGAACTACTGAACTCAATCACTTGCTGCCGTTACTCTTCAGTTTTCTGTTGAGGTCTATCCCGTAGAGGTACTCAAATTGGATCAGTGATTGATTTCTAGGTTTCGTCGTAAACCTAATTGGTTACTTCCAATTACGTAAATCAATGGTTCAAACCGCACTCAAAGGTAGGGCATTTCCCATTGAGATAGGAACTTCTGTACCAGAAACAATGGTATCTCCAATTATAGCCCCTCTGGGATGTAAAATATATCTCTTCTCACCATCCCCATAGTGTATGAGACAAATGTATGCATTTCGGTTGGGGTCGTATTCTATGGTTACGATTCTACCAGATATGTCTTTTTCATTCCGTCGAAAATCTATTTTACGGTATAGACGCTTATGACCTCCCCCTCTATGCCTTGCGGTAATGATGCCTCTGGCATTACGACCTTTACCACAATGACGCTGTCCAGAGATCAAATTATTTCGTGAATTGGATTTCACTTGACTGTCTACGGCCCCATTGCGTGTGCTCGGAGTAGAAGTTTTGTATAAATGTATCGCCGTGTTATTAAGTATTTTTTTGTTTAAGTTCTTTTCTTTCTAAGAGGTGGAATAGAATAACCCGGTTGAAGCGTAATGATCATACGTTTGTAATGCATTGTATGTCCCATAGGTCCCATTCTTCTACCCTTTCCCGGGAGTCGATGACTATTCATAGCTATTACCTTGACACCAAAGAAGAGTTCGACCCAATGCTTTATTTCTGTCCTAGTTGATCCTGATTCGACATTAGAAGTATATTGATTGTTCCCCAATAACCGAATACTTTTGTCTGTAAATACTGCATATTTGATTCCATCCATAAATCCATTTTCTTCCCTATGAGTTCCAGTATTGATAAGAATTCTAGTTCTTACTGTTCATATGTTATGGTATGAATATACCATACCAATTCGTTATGTATGGATGATGAGATTCCATTGATACAGAGCCAATTCCAATAGACTTATTGAACGTTCCCATTGGCGTGCATCCAGCAGGAATTGAACCTACGAATTTGCCAATTATGAGTTGGGCGCTTTAACCATTCAGCCATGGATGCTTAACAGGGATCATCGTACATCGTGAATAACCAAATTCCAATTGAAATGAAATCTTTAGGAGGAATCAATGAAACAGGAATCAATGAAACGACATCAATTCAAATCCTGGATCTTCGAATTGAGAGAGATATTGAGAGAGATCAAGAATTCTCACTATTTCTTAGATTCATGGACCAAATTCGATTCAGTGGGATCTTTCACTCACATTTTTTTCCACCAAGAACGTTTTATGAAACTCTTTGACCCCCGAATTTGGAGTATCCTCCTTTCACGCGATTCACAGGGTTCAACAAGCAATCGATATTTCACGATCAAAGGGGTAGTACTGCTTGTAGTAGCGGTCCTTATATATCGTATTAACAATCGAAATATGGTCGAAAGAAAAAATATCTATTTGATGGGGCTTCTTCCTATACCTATGAATTCCATTGGACCCAGAAATGATACATTGGAAGAATCTTTTTGGTCTTCCAATATTAATAGGTTGATTGTTTCGCTCCTCTATCTTCCAAAAGGGAAAAGGATCTCTGAGAGTTGTTTCATGGATCCGAAAGAGAGTACTTGGGTTCTCCCAATAACTAAAAAGTGTATCATGCCTGACTCTAACTGGGGTTCGCGGTGGTGGAGGAACCGGATCGGAAAAAGGTGGAATTCTAGTTGTAAGATATCTAAGGAAACCGTAGCTGGAATTGAGATCTCATTTAAAGAGAAAGATATCAAATATCTGGAGTTTCTTTTTGTATCCTATACGGATGATCCGATCCGCAAGGACCATGATTGGGAATTGTTTGATCGTCTTTCTCTGAGGAAGAAGCGAAACATAATCAACTTGAATTCGGGACAGCTATTCGAAATCTTAGTGAAACACTGGATTTGTTATCTCATGTCTGCTTTTCGTGAAAAAAGACCAATTGAAGTGGAGGGTTTCTTCAAACAACAAGGAGCTGAGTCAACTATTCAATCAAATGAGATTGAACATGTTTCCCATCTCTTCTCGAGAAACAAGTGGGGTATTTCTTTGCAAAATTGTGCTCAATTTCATACGTGGCAATTCCGCCAAGATATCTTCGTTAGTTGGGGGAAGAATCTGCACGAGTCGGATTTTTTGAGGAACGTATCGAGAGAGAGTTGGATTTGGTTAGACAATGTGTGGTTGGTAAGCAAGGATCGGTTTTTTAGCAAGGTACGGAATGTATCGTCAAATATTCAATATGATTCCACAAGATCCATTTTCGTTCAAGTAACGAATTCTAGCCAATTGAAAGGATCTTCTGATCAATCCAGAGACCCTTTCGATTCGATTAGTAATGAGGATTCAGAATATCACACATTGATCAATCAAAGAGAGATTCAACAACTAAAAGAAAGATCGATTCTTTGGGATCCTTCCTTTCTTCAAACGGAACGAACAGAGATAAAATCAGACCGATTCCCGAAATTCCTTTCTGGATATTCCTCAATGTCCCGGCTATTCACGGAACGTGAG